GACGTTCAAAAATTTATAGATCCAATGTCACACTCAGTAAAGATTTATGATACGTGTATAGGGTGTACTCAATGTGTCCGAGCCTGCCCAACCGATGTATTAGAAATGATACCTTGGGACGGATGTAAAGCTAAGCAAATCGCTTCTGCTCCAAGAACAGAGGACTGTGTCGGTTGTAAGAGATGTGAATCCGCCTGTCCAACGGATTTCTTGAGTGTTCGCGTTTATTTATGGCATGAAACAACTCGAAGTATGGGTCTAGCTTATTAATACGTTCCAGAAAACCCTACTCGAATACATTTGATTTTTTTACCTTTACCGACAAAAACCCGCGCTCAAAATATATTTATTTCGAGCACGGGTTTTTCTGGTCCAAGTTTATTTTGTTTTTACTATGAATAATTTTCCTTGGTTAACACTAGTTGTAGTTTTGCCAATAACCGCGGGTTCCTTAATTTTCTTTCTTCCTCATAGAGGAAATAAGGTAATAAGATGGTATACTATATCTATATGCATAACGGAACTCCTTCTAACAACCTATGCATTCGGTTATCATTTCCAATTGGATGATCCGTTAATGCAACTAACGGAGAATTATCAATGGATCAATTTTTTTGATTTTTACTGGAGATTGGGAATAGATGGAATTTCTATAGGACCCATTTTACTGACAGGATTTATCACAACTTTAGCTACTTTAGCGGCTTGGCCCGTTACTCGAGATTCCCGACTATTCCATTTCCTAATGTTAGCAATGTATAGCGGTCAAATAGGACCATTTTCTTCTCAAGACCTTTTACTTTTTTTCATCATGTGGGAGTTAGAATTAATTCCCGTTTATCTACTTCTATCCATGTGGGGGGGAAAGAAACGTTTGTATTCAGCTACAAAATTTATTTTGTACACTGCCGGAGGTTCTGTTTTTTTATTAATAGGAGTTCTGGGTATTGGTTTATATGGCTCCAATGAACCGACATTAAATTTTGAAACATCAGCTAATCAATCATATCCTGTAGCCCTGGAAATAATATTCTATATTGGATTTCTTATTGCTTTTGCTGTCAAATCACCGATCATACCCCTACACACATGGTTACCAGACACCCATGGAGAGGCACATTATAGTACTTGTATGCTTTTAGCCGGAATCTTATTAAAAATGGGAGCGTATGGGTTGGTTCGGATCAATATGGAATTATTACCCCATGCCCATTCTATATTTTCTCCCTGGTTGATGATAGTAGGCACAATTCAAATTATCTATGCAGCTTTAACATCTCCTGGTCAGCGTAATTTAAAAAAAAGAATAGCCTATTCCTCTGTATCTCATATGGGTTTCATAATTATAGGAATTGGTTCTATAAGCGATACAGGGCTCAATGGGGCCATTTTACAAATAATTTCTCACGGATTTATTGGCGCTGCGCTTTTTTTCTTGGCCGGAACGAGTTATGATCGAATACGACTTATTTATCTCGACGAAATGGGCGGAATGGCTATCGCAATTCCAAAAATATTCACGACTTTCAGTATCTTATCAATGGCTTCGCTTGCATTACCGGGCATGAGCGGTTTTGTTGCCGAATTGATAGTTTTTTTTGGAATACTTACTAGCCAAAAATATCTTTTAATGACAAAAGTATTAATTACTTTTGTAATGGCAATTGGAATGATATTAACTCCTATTTATTCATTATCTATGTTACGCCAGATGTTCTATGGATACAAGCTTTTTAATGCCCCAAACTCTTATTTTTTTGATTCTGGACCGCGAGAGTTATTTATTTCTATTTCTATCCTTTTACCTGTAATAGGTATTGGTATTTATCCCGATTTCGTTTTCTCATTATCAGTTGACAAGGTCGAAGCTATTATATCAAATTTTTTTTATAGATAGTTTTTGTCAATAAACCAAAATAAAAAACCTGATGATTTTTAAAATCGTTCATTGTACAAAAAAAGTCTTTTTCTGTTTTTAATTTTTAAGTTAAATAAAAAAATTGGAATTCTATATATAACCAGATATTTTTGACATTTTCGAGAACCATTTGAATCAAGTAATGGAAATGGAATGATTCAAATGGTTCTTGATGGTTTACATGAGGGTTTCATATATATACGTATGCTGCCCTAGGCTTCTAGTTGTCAAGTACCTTATTCAATTAGATGGTAATGTAAATGAACCATAACTATGTAACCCTATTCCTAATAGATTAACCCCAAAATAGCATATCCAAATTATAAGAAAGCCCATTGAGGCCACAATTGCAGAATTTACGCTTTCATAATTTTTATTTGTTCGAATATGTAAATAAATCGCAAATATGGTCCAAGTAATAAATGCCCAAGTCTCTTTTGGATCCCAATTCCAATAGGATCCCCATGCTTCATTAGCCCATACTGCTCCCGAAAGAATACCTATGGTTAAAAGGATAAACCCTAAACTAATAATACGATAACTCCATCGATCCAATTGTTGAATTAATTGATATCTGTAATAATTCTGAGAAGAAATCAAAGAAGTGTTTTGTAACACATTGTTTCTTTCATTCACGTATTGAATCTCACCAAAGGAAAACGACTCCGTTAATAAATTATTGCTTTTACTAAAAATCCTTATGAATTTTCGAAATGTAATGACTAGAAGAGCTAGTGATAATAATGATCCACACAAAAGAGCTGCATAGCCAAATACCATCATACTTACGTGCATCATTAACCAATGGGATTGGAGAGCAGGTACTAATATTGCGGATTGATGCATTTCGGTTAAAAGACCTGAAGTAGCGAAACCCTGGGTAAAAATAACACTTGGCGCCGTTATTGCGCTTAAATGGTTTTTTTGTTTTTTAAAATACGGAATCATATGAATAATGGAAAAACCCCACGAAAGAAAAATTAATGATTCATATAAATCGCTTAATGGTAAATGCCCAAAATAAATCCAACGAGTAACTAATAATCCTGTTATGCAGAAAAAAGTAGCTATCATCCCCTTTTCTGATGAATCATATAGTCCTACGATTTCATCGACAAATAAAGTTATCAAATGAATTGTAATTACAATTGAAATGATCGAAAAGGATATATGAGTTAATATACGCTCTAAAGTTGAAAATATCATAAATTTTATTAAAAGGGGGGCCTCAATTATAGGAATTGAAATAGGGAATTGAATTCATTATAGGGCTTACTCTTTTAGAAAAAGACATGCCGCTACTCGGACTCGAACCGAGATGCTCTAGCACTGCTTCCTAAGAGCAGCGTGTCTACCGATTTCACCATAGCGGCTTATTCGAAATCATAATAACCTATTTTTATTCAATCGTCGAGATTGAGGGGGTTAATTCAATATTTTTTAGGAAACATTCAAATTGATGACTAAAAATTTGTTTCAAAATTAGGCGGCATTTAATCTAAACGTTTTCGTTAATAATATGAATTATTCTTAATAATAGTTTTGTTTTTTATTTATTTTAGGATATCCGTTTTTTAACTTAACTAACAACGGGGTTTTTCGTTTCATAGTTTATTACTTTATGGTCTCCTGAAAATAAAACGGAACATTTTGAACTAGATAATTTTGACTTCAATCCATGGATAGAACTAAAAAGTAAATTGATTATCGAGTCAAGTCGATGGGGAAGGTGATAATCCCCATCTTGAAAATGATAAAACATACCAAAACAAAAGGTGAAACCTTGTGCTTGCGTTTATTCTTTTTTCAAACAAAAGAATACCATTCACTTTTTGAATTCAGTAGACAACCGAATTATTATTTCTACTAAAAAATAACAAAACAAAATGAATTCCATTTTATATTGTTATTGATCAGGTTAAAACATTAGAGAATGGAAATAATTTTTTTTTATTAAATAAAAATGAAATAGTAATTTAGATTATTATCTATTATTAATTATTATCTATTATTATTAGATTAATATTATTTATAATCTTGATAACTTCTAAACTTTCGAAAAAAAAAACTTATAAATAAATTATAACAAAAATGAGACTCTTTTTTGAATTAGACCGATTCACATTATTTAGTCTATTGTTTGATTATTTATTTGTCACACAAAAAAAACTTTTTGAGCTACCGGTAGAAAGAGATTTCGCTAACGAAAAAGCTTTCAATGCTGCCCAATACCCTTTCCTTTTCCAAATATTTTTACGAATACGTTTTTTTGAACTAGAGGTGCGCTTTTTTGGCACTGCCATTTTTAAATTATAATCGGTTCATCGGTTGGATGTGAAAGACATCTATTGTTCAAAATCAATTGTTCTTTACTATATCTCTAGCTAGCTATTCTCTAAATTACATTCCCCTCATCATAAAAGGTGTATGGAAAAATAGTCTAAAATATTACTAAGAACAATAAGATCTACTATGCCAAATAGAATAGATTGAGGTTGATAAAATAAAAAATACAAACAAAAGGGGTTGGGTCTTTGCTTTCTAGTTTTGTCATGTTCCATTCTTACATGTAATAAAATACATCGAAAGATTTAAAAACTCAATCCCTCTCCTGCTTAATAAAAAAAAATGTAATAAATTTTCTTTTTCTATTATATTAATTAAATTGGTCAAGTTCGAAGAAAGGAATTTTCATTTTCAAACTCGAATGAGCCTAAGCCTAGTAGTTAATTGATTAAAATATACAAAATACTTTCTAAAAGCCATTTTTTTGCCCCTCCTTTTTATTTTACATAAAAAAAGTGTGGGATACCAAAGCATTTCCTACAAATAGCTTTTATTGTAATGGAAGACAATCAATTAGTTCTAAAAAAATTTCTTAATGATTGGGAATAGCCGAACCAAACTGCAATAAATTGGTTTTGTTTTATGGGAAATAGGTTTTATGAGTCAAGTTATGGGCCCTATGATTCATATTAAATACTTTTTTGCTGTCATTATTTATCCTTGCTCTATAGATATAAATAAATTATTGTAATACGTAATAATTAGACCGAAATTGCAATTTTTCGTTTTTATCTTCATAAAATTGGACTTAATAATTTTAATTTCATATTAACAATTCAATATTAATAATAAACTAATAATAAACCAAAGTACATATTTATTTTTCACTCGTAAATTGTTCATATCATTTGACTAACCCTAACTCTTCATCTTCATTTGAAATATTTGAAGTAGTTTGGAAAGATTCCGAATAATTAAACCTGGGAAATTCTATTTAAGTTTTATTTTATATATCTTAATTTTTTTTATTAATCGACCGCTTTCAAAAGAAAAGAAATAAGAACTGGTGAATCAGAAACAATTAATTAAGATAATTTTTTTATTTATTTTTATATGGAATATACATATCAATATTCATGGATCATACCGTTCATTCCACTTCCAGTTCCTATGTTAATAGGAGCTGGACTTCTACTTTTTCCAACGGCAACTAAAAATCTTCGCCGTATGTGGGCTTTTCCGAGTGTTTTATTATTAAGTATAGTTATGATTTTTTCAGCCCATTTCTTTATTCAGCAACTAAATAACAATTCTGTTTATCAATATGTATGGTCTTGGACCATCAATAATGATTTTTCTTTAGAGTTTGGCTGCTTGGTTGATCCACTTACTTCTATTATGTCAATATTAATCACTAGTGTTGGGATTATGGTTCTTATTTATAGTGACAATTATATGTCTCATGATCGGGGATATGTGAGATTTTTTGCTTATATGAGTTTTTCCAATACTTCAATGTTGGGATTAGTTACTAGTTCTAATTTAATACAAATTTATATTTTTTGGGAATTAGTTGGAATGTGTTCTTATCTATTAATAGGTTTTTGGTTCACCCGACCTAGTGCGGCGAATGCTTGTCAAAAAGCGTTTGTAACTAATCGTGTCGGGGATTTTGGGTTATTATTAGGAATTTTAGGTTTTTATTGGATAACGGGTAGTTTTGAATTTCGGGATTTGTTTGAAATATTCAACAGCTTGGTTTATAATAATGAAGTTAATCCTTTATTTGTTACTTTATGTGCCTTCCTATTATTTGCCGGCGCAGTTGCGAAATCTGCTCAATTTCCCCTTCATGTCTGGTTACCCGATGCCATGGAAGGGCCTACCCCTATTTCGGCTCTTATACATGCTGCTACGATGGTAGCAGCAGGGATTTTTCTTGTAGCTCGGCTTCTTCCTCTTTTCATAGCTATACCTTACATATTAAATCTAATATCTTTGATCGGTATAATAACATTGTTTTTAGGAGCTACTTTAGCTCTTGCTCAAAAAGATATTAAGAGAGGTTTAGCTTATTCTACAATGTCGCAATTGGGTTATATGATGTTAGCTTTAGGTATGGGTTCTTATCAAGCTGCTTTATTTCATTTGATTACTCATGCTTATTCGAAAGCATTGTTGTTTTTAGGATCTGGATCTATTATTCATTCGATGGAAGCTATTGTTGGGTATTCTCCAGATAAAAGTCAGAATATGGTTCTTATGGGCGGTTTAAGAAAACATGTACCAATTACAAAAACTTCTTTTTTATTAGGTACACTTTCTCTTTGTGGTATTCCACCTCTTGCTTGTTTTTGGTCCAAAGATGAAATTCTTAGTGATAGTTGGTTGTATTCACCGATTTTTGCAATAATAGCTTATTCTACGGCAGGATTAACCGCCTTTTATATGTTTCGGATCTATTTACTTACTTTTGAAGGACATTTAAACGTTTATTTTCAAAATTACAGTGGCAAAAAAAGCAGCTCATTCTATTCAATGTCTCTGTGGGGTAAAGAAGGACCTAAAATTATGAAAACAAACTTTCGTTTATTCGATTTATTAATGATCAAAAACAACGAAAAGGCTCCTTTTTTAAACACATATCGAATTGATAGTAATGAAAATGTAAGAAGCATGGTGCAGCCTTTTATTAGTATTACTCATTTTGGCACTAAAAAAACTTTCTCATATCCCCATGAGTCGGACAATACTATGCTATTTCCCATGCTTGTATTGGTTTTATTTACGTTATTCGTTGGGGCCATTGGAATTCCTTTCTTCAATTATGAAGGAATGGATTTAGATATATTATCCAAATTGTTAACTCCGTCCATAAACCTTTTACATCAAAACCGAACCCACTCTGTCGATTGGTATGAATTTCTCACAAACGCAGTTTTTTCGGTCAGTATAGCTTATTGCGGAATACTTATAGCGTCCTTTTTATATAAGCCTGTTTATTCATCTTTACAAAATTTGAATTTATTTAATTCATTTGTTAAAAGGGTTCCTAATAAAATGCAAGTTTTGGGGGTTAAAATAATAAATGTGATATATGATTGGTCGTATAATCGCGGTTACATAGATGTTTTTTATACAATATCCTTAACTAAGGGTATAAGAAGATTAGCTGAACTAACTCATTTTTTTGATAGACGAGTAATCGATGGAATTACGAACGGAGTAGGTATTGCGAGTTTTTTCGTAGGAGAGGGTATCAAATATGTAGGGGGTGGTCGAATTTCTTCTTATCT